TTAATGCCCGAAAGTTGGATAGGATGGCCTTTACGTAAAGATTATATTGCCCCCAATTTTTATGAAATACAAGATGCTCACTAAATTAAATGATAAAAATAAGAAGGTAATCCGCATTTCGATAACCCCAGATATTCGATATTCCTTGAATATCTATACATTTTTTTAGAGATTAGACGAAATAAAATAATTGAAGTTTAACCAGCCAGAATAATGGAGTTTTCATTCATATCTTATTATGGATGGTATAAATAACAAAATTTATAAATACAATAAAATAATATAGCTATTCATTGAGAATCTCAATTTTGAATGATACTTATTTCGGATGAGCCAAGCCAATAGGATGAACTGAAAAAGGTCTGCATAATTAACTATGTAAGATACACATCAATTATATATCCGGCTCCGCAAAATAAAAAGTACGATCAAAGAAATGAAGAAAATAGAAATACCAAAAAAATACAAAAAAACGGACCGTATTTTTTTGTAATATATCTGAGATGAATTTTTACTATTCCCAACCTCTGAATTCGCCTAGATTCAACTTTTTGGTCTTTCAACCAACAAATTTAACCATTTGAATATTGTTGAAATATGAACATTCTTTTTAGAGCGCAGAAAAAAGCGAAACAAAATCGAATAATTCATTTACATACTTTATATACCTAGAATATACATCTATTCTTTCTTCATCTAGAAAGAGAATATCTGCGGACACCTAGATAAATTATGTATGATAATCAACACCACTAATAAATATATATCTATTCCCAAAATAAAATTCATTAAAATTAAAATGAATATGGGAATAGATACTCATACAAATGAATCGCCGGGAACCAGATTTGAACTGGTGACACGAGGATTTTCAGTCCTCTGCTCTACCGGCTGAGCTATCCCGACCATTCTTGACGCACTATCCTCATTTTAAGAAATTAGTTGAGTATATGTCAACTAAATAAAAAAAAAAAGAGGATATAGGATAAAAAATTAGAGAATAACAAGGGCTTTTGGGGATAGAGGGACTTGAACCCTCACGATTTCTAAAGTCGACGGATTTTCCTCTTACTAAAAATTTCATTGGTGTCGGTATTGACATGTAGAATGGGACTCTATCTTTATTCTCGTCTGATTAATCATTACTTCAAAAGATCCATCAGACTATGTTGGAGTGACTGATTTGATCAAGGAAATGTTGTCAACTCCATTTTTTAGAACACCTTCCATTGAGTCTCTGCACCTATCCTTTTTTGTTTCATTTTAACTTTCTGAACTTTTATTTTTTTGTTTTCGGAAAGCAGGATTTGGCTCAGGATTGCCCATTGTTAATTCCAGGGTTTCTCTGAATTTGAAAGTTTTCACTTGGTAAGTTTCCATACCAAGGCTCAATCCAATTAAGTCCGTAGCGTCTACCAATTTCGCCATATCCCCCCTTTTTTTCTTTGAGATTGGGATCTCATTAGGATGTTTTTTCATTTGGATTATGAGAATGTAATACCTATTCCCATTTTGAAAAAAAAAAAGTTTCCTTCTATCATTGTTTAATTGATTTTCTTTCATCTATATTGGATAGCCATATTTGGTCGAATCAGAAATGATTCTATTATCTCTGTATTCGCAATTCAATATAGAGAGATATATACCACATATCTATCTCTTTTTTATCTCCCCCCCTTCTATCATTTTTTGATAGAATTTGGAATACTCAAACGTTCGATTCTTTTTCTTTTTTCCTTATAGCGGACAGATACTGACCCTATAATAATAATTCTAATATAATAACAAAAGTCAAAGCAAAAATCCATTTATTTATTTCGAATTCGATAGAAATATCGAAATTCTAATTACTTATTTATATATTTTAATTTCTTTTGTTTGATAATCTATCCAATTTTTTAGAATTCTAATGTAGAATTCTATTCTATACATTATTTTATTTTAATTATATTATTTTTTTTTTATTATTTATATATTATTTAATATAAATTACTTTGTCCTATAATCTAATTATTCATTATAATAATAAAAAGAATATTATAATATTATTTTCAATTTGAAATCTAATCTACTACTATTAGTCATTATTTCAAAGATTGAAATAAAGATTTATATTTGAAATAGTATTTTACATATCTATTATATTTATCTATTATATTTATATATTTAAATATAGAAGGTATTCTAGTTCTAGAATTCTTATTATATTAATCTTTATTTATCTATTATACTATACTATTATATTGAATTTTTAGAGATGAAAACTATGTTCTGAAGACCTAATTACTAAACAATAAATAAGTAATATCCCAGTAGTTTATGAAAGAATTCATATGCATACACAATTTGTGTTATGTGAGCCCGCTTAGCTCAGAGGTTAGAGCATCGCATTTGTAATGCGATGGTCATCGGTTCGACTCCGATAGCCGGCTTTTCTCTATTTATTTTTATTTTTTACATAATGGAGAATGTCTTTTTTTTTTTATTTTCTATATACAAT